TTTTATATATATACAGATATAATATCTATATAAATTATTAGGATATAAATTAAAATATAATATTTATTAATATTATGAGATATATAAAGGTAATTAAATTTATTTATTAAATACTACCAGGTACAAATAAAACAATAGCTAATAAATTAGACATATGTAATCATTCGTTAGGCATAAACATAAATAAAAGTATAACTAATGTTAATATTGAAATAGTTATAGATAAAGAACTAGATAAAGCAAATTTAGAATCAAAATATACTTTATTAACTACTTTGTTGTTTTTTAAAACAAGAGCAGGTATTTTTAAATCTTTAAGTATATTTAAATATGAATAAGAATGTCCATCAAAGAACATTGTTTTTACAATAAATAAGTAATATACAGCACTTATTACACTAGTTAATACTCCTACAAGAGTTAAGAAAACAAATCCTTCTTGTAAAGCAGCTGAGAATACCATCTGTTTTGCAAAGAATCCCATTAAAGGTGGAATACCGGCAAATGAGAATAAAGTAATAGCTAAACTTAAAGCTAATATACTATTAATATGGAAATATCCTTTAAGCTGGCTTATTAATTGTATAGGTGAATTTTTCTATCTATAAGATTATTATGATTTATATTTTTATCATTATAAGCATATAAACTATAACCTATAGCTACTAATAAAATAAATGCATTTAAATTAGATAAACTATATTGTACTAAATAGAATATAAATGCTTGTATAGATTCAACACTATTAATAGTCATAGCTAATAACATGAAACCTAAATGTGAGATAGTACTATACGCAAATAATCTTTTAATTCTAAATTGAGTTAATCCTAAAACAGTACCAATTATTAAAGAGAATAAAGAACTTACTAATAAACTAGTAGTTCAAGTATATTCAGTTGTAATATATACACTATTAGTATAATGAACTAAGTGTAATAATAAAGTTAATATTGATATTTTTGCTATTATAGCTACAAAAGTAGTAACTATAGTAGGTATACCATCATAAACATCAGGTGATCAGAAATGGAATGGAGCTGCAGATACTTTAAATAATAATCCTATAGTTAATATTAATAAACTATAAGGTACATAAGTAGTTATTTGTTGCTCATTAAGTATTCCTGCTAAATTATTTATAACATAGAAACTATCTAAATAAGTAACACCTAAATTAGCATATATTAATCCAATACCTAATAAAATAAAACAAGATGCTAATCCTCCTAATAAGAAATAAGTTAAACCAGCTGAAGTAGCTGACTCAGAATTTCTATACATAGAACATAATAAATATAGACCATAACTTTGTAATTCTATAGATAAAAAAATAGAAACTAAATCACTACTTGATATTAAGAATATACTACCTGTAATTATAAATAATAACATTAATGTATATTCTATTATAGTATATTGTTCTCCTTTTTTTAATATTATATTAGATACAGCTATATTTTTAACAAATTGTAATTTTGTAAATACTAATTTGTTAAAACTCATGTAATCATTAGATAATAATTTTCTAGGATAAAATCCTGTCATATTCAATATTAATAAACTTATAACAAATATTAATATATGAAATGTTTGTGTTATAGAAGATGTATAAAATAAACCACCAAATAACCCAATACCATTATCTAAATATGTTATAAATAAATTATTATAAGATGAAAAAAGATACAATAGAATAATATAATTATTCCTACTCTTGAATAAAGAATAGCTGTATCACGTCTAAATGACAAAGCATTAGATAATAATAAACAGAATATTGAGGTTAAAAGCATACCCAATTTTAAGATATATTTAAATTAATCATATTTAATATAATAAATTATATTATTGTTTAGTAGATAAATTACTATTTAATAATACAAATAAAGTAAATATTATTAAAATTAGTAAATTATTATCGCTATATGAGAAATATACTAATGTTATATAGAACATTAATCCTATTAATACGTATAAAGCATATGTAGTTATAACACCTGTACTTAATTTACCTAAATTAGTACTTAAAGATACTAATCCTTTTCTAAACCATGAGGTCCTAATATTTCAACAGAACCTTTATCAAGACTTTGAGTAGTTTGACCACCTAATTTTAAAACACCTTCTACAATATATTTATTATAGAATAACTCTATGTAGAATCTTTGGTTAAAGAAACTGAAGATATTATATCCAAATTTTGAATATTTAAAATTAATAAGTAATTTAGGTAAGAATTCTGATAATAATACAGATATTATACTTAATGATACAGTAAATACAAATGGTAATAATTTAAAGAATGTAGGTACAGCAAATTCTGTATCTAACATAATTTCATGACTAGGATGAATAAATAAACTATTATCTACAAAGAAACCAGTACCTAAACTCTATAAATATATCTTTAGTTATATAACCAAAGAATATAGAGAATATTAGATAATACTATTAAAGGTATAGTTAAGAATAAATCACCTTCATGAGCTATTCTCATACTAGATATAGGACCATTAGGGTTACCTAAGAATGTTAAATATAACACTTTAGCTGAATAAAGTGTTGTAAACATAGCACCTATAGTAGCTACAAAATAAATAATAGTACCTGATAAGTAGAATTGACCATAAGAAGACTCAAGAATAAAATCTTTAGAGTAGAATCCTGTCATAAATGGTACAGCTACTAAACTTAATGAAGCTATTAACATAACTGAGTAAGTTAAAGGTAAAAAATTCTCTTAAACCTCCATATTTTCTAAAATCTTGGTTATCAGCTACTGCGTGTATAACTGAACCAGCACCTAAGAATAATAATGCTTTATAGAAAGCGTGATTTACTAAATGGAATAATGCTAAATTATAACTTGATAATCCTATAGCTATTACCATCATACCTAATTGACTCATAGTTGAATAAGCAATAACTTTTTTAATATCTTGTTGGAATAAACCAATTAAAGAACTAAATACTGTAGTTATAGCACCTAATCATAAACATAATACTAATACAGTTGAACTATATTCTATTAATGGTGATGATCTCATTAATAAGTAAACACCAGCTGTAACCATAGTTGCAGCGTGAATTAAAGCAGATACTGGTGTAGGACCTTCCATAGCTTGAGGTAATCAAATATGTAAACCTACTTGTGAACTTTTAGCTGTAGCACCTATTAATAAACAAATACCAACTATAGTTATAATACTTTCATTATAAAAATGGTGCTAATGCAAATACTGTACTATAATCTATATTACCAAAAGATCATAATATAGCAAACATACCTACAGTTAATAAACAATCACCTACTCTATTAGTTAATAAAGCTGAGATAGAACTTTGATTTGCTGCTATTCTAGTAAATCAGAAATTTACTAATAAATATGAACAAACACCAACACCTTCTCAACCTACAAACATAATTAAATAGTTATTACCTGTTACTAAGATAATCATCATAAATGTGAATAAACTTAAATAACTGAAAAATCTTTGATTGTGTGGATCATGACTCATATAACTTATAGAATATATGTGAACTAAACTAGATACTATTAATACTGGTATTAACATAGAAACAGTTAATGAATCAAATCTGAAGTTTCATAATACGTATAATGATTCTACATCTACTCATCTTGCTATATTTATTGTTACTGGTATATTATTAAAACCTACTTCAAAAAAAGCTATTACAGCTAAGAATGTTGTAGTTATTACTGAAGCACATGTTATAATGTGAGCTCCTGTAACCCCAACTTTTCTACCAAAAAACCTGAAACTATTGAACCTAATAAAGGTAAAATTATTAATGTTAAATACATTATCTATAATCTATTGATATACTTCCTCTTAATCTATAATATGCTACTAAAATTCCTAAACCTATTGCAGATTCTGCTCCTGCTATTGTTAATATATAAACAGCAAATGTTTGACCTAAAATATCGTCAAAACTTAGTGAACTAATTAATATTAAAAATGTTACTGATAATAACATAATTTCTATTGATATTAGCATTAATATTATATTTTTTCTATTTAATACAAATCCTAATATTCCTATAAGAAATAAAAATATTGAAAAATTCATTATTTATATATAATTTATATTTGATTTATCCATACTACAAAAAATGTATAATAACTAAACATGTATAAGACTTGAACTTATATTTACGTGTTCGTAGCACGCTATTCTACCATTGAATTAACA